TCCATGATCTAAGCTGTGAACGAAAAAAACAACCAAATTTGACCCATAACATCTATGTCAGCTTTTCTATCTTGAATCCATTCAAGGTGGCTCGCTTTATAGATGATCCCTCTATAAGAGGAAGATTGGAAAAATCTTTCTAGTTACTTCGTTCTCTATTTCTAGTGGAGAGAATCCTGAGGAAAAGTCTTTTTTTTTCTACCGAGCTAAAAAAATATGTTGATGTCTATAGTAAACCAAAGTCATCATTTTATAGCTATTTTACTTCAATTTTCCCTCGACAAATAAAAAATAGAAGATTTAGTTACGATTAGAATTTTTTTTTACTTTCCTTATCCATGGATTCATACTCATTCAATTGGAAGTATTGATCCAATTCAATAAGAATTCTGTTTCGTAATTTCAGAATCCAATTTTCAAATTTTGAATTTTTATTTGGATAAAAATCACGAGAATGTGGATTTGTCCTCGAATTTGTCATTGCGAGGTAAAGGGTTAAATCCTTTTTAAGAAATGAAGTTTTTGTTCGGAATACAAAGAAAACCGAAGGACCCCTTAACTATTAGGGGATTCATAGAACGAATCTCACTTTTACCACTAAACTATACCCGCTACAATGTCATTATTATATAGAAATGGGTTTTTGTCGAACAAAAAAGAATTGTGGCGGTATCAGCAAAAATCCTGAAACTTAGAGTGTTGATGCCTTTTGTCAGGTGACTCTAATTATTACTAAAAGGGATGATTTAAATAACCTATTCTATCTTTTTTGCTGAAGGGTTTTGGACCGATTAGGGTTCGATAAAATAACGTCAGTTATAATTATAATATAAAAATAACTAATGGAAGAATTCAAAATGGAACCCCCCTTTTTTCAAGTAAAGAAGTTCTCAAACAAAAAGGAGAGGATCTTTTTAATTATCCTTTTTTTTACGTATAGTTTTAGGAATTAGTTCCAACTATATCTAGTAATCTAGTAAAAAAAACATAGTACCTTTTCAACTAAAGTATTTTGAAAAGGCCCGGCTAGGTACTAACCCGGCCAGGCCGTGGGAATGAAAAAGCCCTTACTCTTATTTTATCAAAAAAAAAAAATAATGGGATTGTAGTTTAACCGTCTTTAGATCCATATTTTAGATCTATATAATAAAAGAATAAAGGAAAAATAAAGAAGAAATATTCTTTTCAATCCTTACCTTATACATGTTAAGTAATGTAACATAGTACTTATTCTTTTTCAACTGGAGAGATGGCTGAGTGGACTAAAGCGTCGGATTGCTAATCCGTTGTACGAGCTATTCGTACCGAGGGTTCGAATCCCTCTCTTTCCGTTTCCGTTGAATTTGTTTTCTTTAATATTTATCGGAAAGGAAATCTTTTTTATTTTCTTTTCTAGAAAAATTCCTAGTTAAAGGAGTAAATTGAAAAAATGGTAAGGAAATTTTAAAATAAAGCAAAAGAAACAAAAAAGTCTTCTCCTATTTTTTTATTCTTCTCGTCCAGGATTACGTCCTGGATCATTAGATAGGAATCCGAAGATGAAGAGAGAAACAAAGAATATAACTACTGTGTAAACGAAGAGTTTGAGAGTAAGCATTACACAATCTCCAATATCATTTTTTTTGTAAAAAAGAGAATAGATTCGTCATTTTTATACCCCATATTCTAACTATTTAGATACTAAGAAATGAAGCTGCTTCAAAAAAAATGAATTTTCAGAAATTCAGTTGTAATATTTGGAAGAAGACTCTTTCATTATCAAAAGTCTCTTTAATATTAATATCCAAAACCAAAATAGTTAATTGGTGGGTAACCCACTAGAGTTTTTCACCGGAAAAGCGTCAGAATGCAGAAATGGGGTGATCCAGATTTAGGGCAACTGGTTTCATTTGCACCAAGAGCTCAGCCCTATCTGATCTTATCAATTATCCATTGTTAATATTTTTTATCGAATAAAGGATGCATTTTTCTAGAACAGTATTATTATTATATTAAATATCTCAGCGAAAGCTTACAGCAGCTTGCCAAACAAAGGCTAAGAGAAAAAATAGCAGAGGTATAACTGGCATAAGATCTACAATTGGATTTAAAAAGGCGTAGGCCTCAGGTAATTTGGCAAATAAAACATGAATCGAATAAAGGTCAGAATTAAGACAGATACCGCTCAAACTGAAGATATTAAGCATAACAAAAGTTTTTTGTTCTTGGAGATAATTGCTTTTTGATTGAGTTATTAGAAAATGAAGAAAGTAAAATAGACTCAAAAACTCTTCTTTTTCTTTGAATTTACCCAATCAAAAACCCTTCTATTTTCAATTCAAAATAGAAGAAATTCGAATTTCATACAATATCTTATATCTTAATTAAATTATATGTAATGATCAATCCATTTTTATATAATTCTATATCGACACGTGTTTAAAATTATCTATTCCATAGAAATTTTGGCTGGAATTGACGAACAACCACTACTAACACTAGTGTTTATTAGTGAAGAATATAAGAAGTGGGGCGTGGCCAAGTGGTAAGGCAACGGGTTTTGGTCCCGCTATGCGGAGGTTCGAATCCTTCCGTCCCAGAGGATATGGATTATATGCGACTAAAGAACGCTTTTTTTTTGAAAATCCTCGTTTATTTACAATAACAGAGTAATAGCCTATTGGATAGAATTTGATTCTTCTTTCTACTTTAATTACTAATACTAATTTTTTTCTGAACCATGTCTTTTTTAGAAACTTAATTAAGTTCAAATGACAGATATATTTTTATATTCAGTATAACTAACATAAACCACACTAGTTTGAATAAAAAAATAAGTTGTACAGCCCTTTCATCGGCGGCACATGCTCTTTCATATTCATACTGAAGGTAAGTACTTAGAAAAACTGTACCTGCCTTTTATTTAATTTAAAGTAAAGGGATATATCGATTAATTTAGTAAGACGTTTTCAATTCTAAACAAAAGTCTTGGTAGTAAGTGAATTCAATCAAGGGTATTAAGTCTCTTCAGACAAAACTTTAGTGGGATAAAATAAAAATTAGGAACAAGAGCTTAATCCGAATCCTTTTTTTATACTTATCCTAGCTCACCTAGTGTATCTCGGAAAAAGGCCTGCTTTTTATTTATGCTTCATCATCTCCCTAACGAAAAGTATCCATTTTAATAACTTTATCTGTTCTACAAACCTCATTAATAAAAGATCAAGTAAATTACATACGTAACAGATGCTTTTTTGTTTGAACCCCCTTTTTTAGGTATTTCCATTTTTGCTCTAATTCAAAAAATGAATTAATAATTGTAAATCTAGCTAACAATTTTGAGAGGAGGCGATTCGTCTATTCTAGTCACTTTATGGAAAAGATTACAGAAAATTTACTTTCAAGTGGGGACTTCAATGTATTGTTCTATTTAAGTAACAACAGTGTTTTTCTTTTTGTGACAAATATTTATGATCCTTTTAATTGAAATAGTTAATCCAGAATTAAGAATTAAGTTGACAGTTGTTTAACTTAGCGAATAGATACGGAAATCCTTTACTCATTCGATTCCTATTTCTGTAATCAGATAAAGCAATAAGGAAGAAAAATTTTCCACAGATATCACTCTTTTTATCCACTTCATAAAAAAAAACCTGGAATTTTTTTTTTACTTAGCTATTTTCCTTAACCTATCGATGGTTGAATTAATGGATTTTTCTATCTTAGGATAGGCTGAAAACATGTATTGTATTCAAATAATGATGTTGAAGTAGGAAATAAATGTGTTTTCAATATTTTCCATGATTTCCTGTGAGTTCTCGGTACTCGACGAGGTGGATTCATTAAAACGAACTCCTTGATTCATGTTATTTTTATTGTATTTTTATTATATCATTCTATTCTTCTATACTTAAATATAAAAAAAAAAAAAAATAATACTTTATTATACAATCAAATTTGGAATTCAAATAGGGGATTTAAGGTGAATTCTTTGTGAGTACTTCCTTAGAAAAGAATTTCGTTACCCATATACACATAAAATAGATTACTATATCCGGAGTACTGACCAAACCAATGACTACTCATGATTCCATTTCTAAACTATAGGATGTTATGGTAAAACTTCGTTTGAAACGATGTGGTAGAAAGCAACGTGCGACTTGAAGCACATGATCAGTTGTGGATTCTTACATCCGTCATTTTAGATCGCAATGAAGGTGCCCTTGGCTCGACATCTTTTGTTCTGTTCTATTACTCTCAATTGTAATTCAAATAGTCCATAATATGATGGAGCTCGAGTATAAAGTATTGATTGATTTCTCAGGGGCAAGAATCTAGGGTGAGTGTCAATGAATAAGTTGGAACAACTTCGTAAGTGTATATTCAAGATATAAATCGAAAGGATCGAATTCGAACACGTTTCAAACCCGTTTTTCGAATTGGTAAAACTCTTTTGATCAAAAGTGTATAAAGCGGGAATCAAGCATTTGAATGATTCTTTGATATAAGAAATCATAAAAAGGGGTATGTTGCTGCCATTTTGAAATGATTAAGGATCACCGAAGTAATGTCTAAACCCACGGATTCAAAGTAAAGCTAAAACATGTTGGAACAAGGAAAGACTTTTTTCAATTGTCTTAATAACTAGAGAAGAATAAAAAACTTCTAAACGAGACAGAAAGAGGTTAGAGACCACTCAATAACGGAAATGCCTCAGGCCATTCTTTAAACTATTTGAGAGTTATCTAACTTGAGTTATGAGTACGAATGCCTTTTTTGTTTTTTTGAAAACAAGAAAGGGCTTTATTTTTATTCTATTTATTTAATTATTTTAGGGATCTACTTCTACTTGGCATTTAAATTATAGAATTTCGAATCATTTTTTCTTGAGCCGTACGAGGGGAAAACTTCTTATACGGTTCTGGGGGGGGGTATTCCATCTATCCCAATGAGCCGTTTATCGAATTGTTGCAATTGATGTTCGAACCCGAAGAGAAGGCAGAGATCTTCGTAAAGTGGGTTTTTATGATCCGATAAGGAATCAAACCAATTTAAATGTTCCGGCTATTCTCTATTTCCTTGAAAAGGGGGCTAAACCGACAGGAACTGTTCATGATATTTCAAAGAAGGCAGATGTTTTTAGGGAACTTTTTCTTAATCAATCGAAATTAAAGAAATAAAAAAAAGAGTGTGGGTATGACTCGGATCTAATCTAAATTTTTATACCTTTCCTTTACTATTCTCTTTCTTACTCTAATCAGAACCCATTTTTATTCTTCCTCTAAAACCACATGATAAGAACGAAAATACCTTGTATTGGTATTGTGAAAATCTTCAAATGAATAGAATAGCTCAAGAACTTGGATCTACAAATTCTGATATTCCTTTTAATTGGATGGTTTTCTTTGGAGTTCTAAAGGACGAGATAAAATTTGCTTTGTCAACTTCTATTGATTAATTAATTCCAATATATTTATATATATATATATTTTTCCTATTTGCTAGTTCCATTTAGTTTTTATCTATCTATCTATGTAGATAATCCATGTAGTGCCAATCCAACACAAGTCCTTCTTTTTTTCTTAGTAATTTCCATTAAAATGGAATTTATTGTCGCCTTTGTATTGTATTTTTTTCTCAACATTTATCTTGACAACAGTCTATCGAACAAATATAATTAGATCGTGGATAAAAAGAAAAGCACCCATTTATCTTCGTTCCATAGATTTTGGTTTTTCTTTCCTTCATTTTTTATTAGTTTTTAGTTCAATGTTTTGATTATGTCATGCAATCTTTAGTTTGGTTTTGACTGGATTTATAGACTTTTTTTGCTTGGGGTTGCTAACTCAACGGTAGAGTACTCGGCTTTTAAGTGCGACTAGGATCTTTTACATATCTGGATGAAGCAAGGGATTCGTCCATACCGTCGGTAGAGTTTGTACGACCACGACTGATCCTAAATGGGAATGACTGGAAAAAATAGCATGTCGTATCAATAGAGAATTCTAAAACTGTTTCATTCGTAAAAGCTTGGTCCTGATTTGACTTCTTGGAGCAAAAAAATGAATTGAAAGTTGGGTCAGGTGAATAAATGGATAGAGCCCTTTGGCTCCAATTGTAGGGAAACAAAAAGCCACGTGCTTGTGTTCGTAATTTGAATGACTAACCGATCTAATTATATGTTAAAAATATATTAGTGCCCGCTACGGGAAAGGCTTCGCCCATGAATGGATTATCCATTAAAAAAGAATCCTAACTATTCTCCATTTTAGAGGGGAGATGACTGTGTAAAAGAAGCTGTATATTGATAAATATCCATTTTCCAAAATCAAAAGAGCGATTAAGTTGAAAAAATAAAGGATTTCTAACCGCCTTCTTATCCTATAATGAATCTAATAAATTATTTATATGGAAAAGAGAGGATAGAGAGTCCGTTGATGAGTTTACTTATCTCCGAGGTGTTTATTCTTTATATTCCTCGAATACCTTGTTTTGACTGTATCGCACTATGTATCATTTGATAATCCACGAAATCCATTATCTTTTATTCCAATCGAATTTCCATTTTAAATTTAAATGGAGGAAGTTAAAGGATATTTAGACCTCGATAAGTCTCGTCAACATGACTTCCTATATCCGCTTATCTTTCAAGAGTCTATTTCTACATTTGCTCATGATCAGAGGTCCGTTTTGTTGGAAAATGTGGATTATGACAAAAAATTTAGTTTTCTACTTCTTAAACGTTTAATTAATCGAATGGATCAACAGAACCATTTTGCTCTTTTTACTAATACTAATGGTTCTAACCAAAATGAATTTTTGGGACACAATAAGAATTTGTATTCTCAAATGCTATCAGAGGGTTTTTCAGTAATTATAGAAATTTTCTTTTCCCTACGACTAGAATCTTTTTGCGAAAGGAAACAAATAGTAAAATTTCAGAATTTACGCTCAATTCATTCCCTATTTCCTTTTTTAGAAGATCAATTGGTACATTTAACTTATGTGTCAGATATAGAAATAACCCCTCCCATCCATCTCGAAATATTGGTGCAAACCCTACGCTACTGGGTGAAAGATGCTTCTTCGTTACATTTAGGGCGCTTCTTTCTTTACAAGTATGATAATTGGAACAGCCTTATTACACTAAAGAAATCCATTTCCATTTTTTTAAAAAAGAATCAAAAATGCTTCTTGTTCCTCTATAATTCTCATGTATGTGAATCCGAATCCATCCTCAGTTTTCTTCGTAACCAGTCGTTTTATTTACGATCAACATCTTTTGGACTCTTTTTTGAGCGAATCCACTTCTATGGAAAAATAAAAAAACCTCTTGTAGAAGTCTGTTCTATTCAAACCAAGCTAGGGTTGTTCAAGGATCCTTTTATTCATTATGTTAGGTATCAAGGAAAAGCCTTTTTGGGCTCAAAAGGTACGCCTCTCTTGATGAGTAAATGGAAATATTACCTTATCCATTTATGGCAATGTCATTTTTACGTGTGGGTTCAACCCGGCAGAGTT